AATTCACATGGATATAGTAAATCTCGCTTGGGCTGCTTTAATGGTAGTCTTTACGTTTTCCCTTTCACTAGTAGTATGGGGAAGGAGTGGACTCTAGAAGTACTACTAATTGAGTTTAGGAACTAAACAGTATCACTTGTTTTTATAGATCGTTCGCCAAAGTTTTTTTTATTTTAAATTTCACTATTTCAATTTAAAATTTTATTTTTAAATTGAAATAGAAATGAAAAATATCTTCATTTCGAAATTCTCTTGGATTTTAGTTGAGTAATGTATTCTATGAATAATAAATATATATGAAGAATACTCTTTCAATCAAAGAAATATTTCAATTATTTCCGTGTTCGTATTTTGAAAGTAAAAAAAGTAAAAGGAATACAAATGGTAGGAAATTTATTCCAACTGAATTCTTGAAATTTATTCCAACTGAATTCTTCATAAATTTTCTATTTCGATGAACTGACTCTTACCAAAGTTAGATATGGACCATGAGGAAGAACGGAACTTTTTTTTTTATTTTGTTTACCTCTTTACTGTTCAAAGATCAAAGAGAAAACTATTCGGTTATTCCATTACGTGGATACACATTGGGAAACAACATAGTAGTTGTCCAACGAGATACTGCACATCCTAAAATATTGTCTTGGGCGAGTCACATATTGCGCCGCTTGTTTTAGTTTTACTATTTTAGAAATTTTATTTATGTTTTGCTTGTTTTATTGAACCCATTTCATATCATGGTTCAAACGTTAAAAGTCGACGGGTTTTACTAATCCTTTTCGAAATCCGAAGAAGTCATTGATTCTTTCGATCGGGATTCATATTGAAAATAATCAGAAATCTAGGAATTCGAATCGTAAAAGTAGCTTTCGATTATTTCAAATTAATTTAATTGAAATCAACACAAATTAAATACAAATAGATAAAGTAAAGAAATAGAATTGGGATACTATATAATATACATTATCACTATATATATTATATATACGTAATTCATTATATATACGTAATTAAATCATACGTAATTAAATCGATTTCTATATATAGAAAAGGAATATGATGATACTATTGTAGATTGATCTATATTAATCTATATTAAATTAACCCGCATTACAATACAACTTTATACACTACAATAACAATACTAGATAGTATGGTAGAAAGAAATATCTGAATCTTTCTACCATACTATCGTATCTCATAGAATACGACTGATTCTAGTCTGCCCATTTCATTTAAGACGCGAAATTTTTATCCTTTTCTAATTTTTATCCTTTTCTTCTCTGCAATTATTGATAAGAAATAAAAAATCAAGTTTAATTCAAATTAATCACCTTGGCTGACTGTTTTTACGTATATTATAAGTAAAAAAGCAGTAGGAACTAGAATAAACAGTGCAGTAGCAATAAATGCGAGAATATTTACTTCCATAATCTCATTGTTTAATTTTTCTTTAATTCGCAATAACTCGGGAGTTAATCCCATAGAGATAATAAATCTTTCGCCTGTAAATTCAATGGGATGCATTACATCTCGATGATATCGAATCGGATCAATATCATGAATAACAATATCGGAGCTATCAAATCGATTCATCGTCAAGAATTGAATAGTATAACATAGGACGATCTTTTATCCATACTGAACTCAAAATTTGATTCCCGATACAATCAATAATTCCTTTATTTATTTATCATTCTTTTCCATTCTTTCTTTTCTATAACCTACCGCCCTCTTTGTACAATCATCTGATGAAGTATCATCTAACCGCCCTTCCACTTACCATTGGTTCGAAACAAACCCCAACAAACAATAGAAGCTCAATGAAAAAAAAGGAAGGAGCTAAGTTATAAACTCCTTTTTTTAATGATCAAATCTTCTTGGAAAACAAAAGAAGTATGATAAAGACGAGTACAAATTCCGGTATAAAAAAATCGAATATTCCATCAAATTCACTATTTTTTTATATATTTATATATAAATTTAAAAAGTTTGTTCTTTCAAGGAAAAACCCTTATAAAAAAAAAAAAAATTCATTACCTCGCTAATAAAAAAGTGATCCTTGTTTGATCTTTATTTTTTGAATATCCTCTTTCATTGGATTAGGAATGGGACGCATATATCAAAAGCTCAATGCGAAATTTGAATGAGATAGATTATTTCAAATTAGTCAAATTTGAAATTGAGGTTACACAAAATAGGGCCCGAAAAGGATATACTTTTATTTTAATCTTAAAAAAAAAGTATTCTATACTATTCTATACACAGTAACTATGTTCAATTTATTTTATATTGTACAAATTCCATTTATGTATGTACTCCCGGGAAACATACAATACTCTACTCTATTTCATATTTCACAGATCGGGAGTAATTGAAAAAGCCAGACCCAGTACAGTACGGTATCCCGTGGAATCCTGAATCTGATGCTAATAATATAATAATTGTACTAATCCACATATGCCTCTCTCCCATCAATCGAATCGGTACTAGTCGAAGA